CTTATGTAATAGGTCATTATTGTAATTGTAACTCTTATGAATTCTTTTAAAGACATGTTTTCCGACTAGGGGGAGCCTAAGTTTCTACATGGTATCCGCGCTTTGCTTGGTTAGGTTCTAGGGCTTTTTGCCAACTGATTCAACTCAAGCAATAGAAAGAAAGGCTATCTCCTATAATCTCTAACTATGCTGAGTTCAATCAAGCTAAGAACTAGTCTCCCCCTTGGCCTACTCTCACTTTCTTTCACTGGCTGTCTCCCTCTCCCTCTCGCTCTTAGGGCTAATCTCCTGCCCATTTTACGCTTTCCTCCTTGCTATTTGAAAGAGTGCTTTCTGCGCCTTATCAAATTACCGGAAAAGAAAATAAAGAAAAAGCCCTTAACATGGACTCCACGATAACTAGCTTGACATGGGAAAGAAACCCCAATTATATTATATAAAAAGAACTTTAATGGCAAGGAATAGTCTTTCAAAAAGAAAGGGGTTGCCTACTTGACTACTTACACTCGGGGAACTAGCACTTGCTGTCTGGAAGGGCTGCTTACGATTACGCAATGACTGCTAGAAAAAGGACTCAGTGCCTTGGACTGGCATGCTTGACGGATTTGACTAACCTACATACTATAAGACGATCTTTCCTACGAGACGTAAAAGTAAACTCCAGCAAAAGTAGATTGGAGCCCTACGACTGATCATACTTATCACACTGAAAAGACAGGACGGAATCGAAAGCCAGCTACTCCTACTCGAAAGATCGCATGCATTGAAAAACGATTCGACAGCCTAAAAGAAAGTCTCCTAGCTGATTGATGTCATAAACAATCTTCCTGGTCTAAGAGCAGCCTGAAATCTCCAGTTCACACTCAGCGTGAAGGAAAGCACTTTGACTTTCTTCAACAACCAAACTGAAAGCATTGAATGGGGGACATGAAACCAGAGCGAGAAAGTCCCAGGACAATAGCACTAGCGGGAACAGCCTTTGATTTGAAGCTATTTATTGATTAGGGTTTAAATTCGAATTCAGCAAGTCCTTCCCTTCATTCTATTCTTTCTCCCCTTCCCTTATGAACCGGACACACATATTCCATCAACCAGCAGCCAAGGACTGATTGACACCAGACCCTCACCACAGGAATCGAACCTCGAACTCAATGTCTAACCGAGAATAAATAGAATGAAACCTGTGAACAATAAGGTTTAGTGATTCCCCTAACCCTCCAGTCATAGCTTCTCGGTCCTGTAATCGAGATCTTTCGTTGTTGCAGGAGCTGTGGTCATTCGTTTTTTAGTCACATGCGAAAGCTTGTACTCAAGGAGATGGATGTTGATCAGGGAGATCAACTGATCATGCACTGTGACAATGAAAGTGCAATGAATATTGATTGCCGCAAATCCTATGTTTCACGAGCGTACCAAACATATAGTTGAAGTGACAAGCAAATTGCGGATATATTTACCAAGGAAATGGTTTAATGGGCAGACTGAGATTTTCTCTCTTCACGCAGTTTAGCTATTTCAGACTCCAGACTAGCAATACGCTGATCACTTTCTTTCTCTAAAATGAAAATATTCAGGATGAATTCTATTCATATTTTAAAATAGTGATTTCGTGACCAGCTAAGTCTTTCACTTCCAAAGGACATGTGTCAACCCAAAGATCATTAGAATAGACAAGATTCCTCTTATAGGTAATGTATGAGATCGATCCATTAGGTTCTTAGACATGATAAAAAATTGCAAATTCTATGGTTCCCCTCAAGCTTGAAGCAAGAAGATAAGAAAAAAATATAGAGAGCTGCGGTGGGTTGTTGACCAACGGAAAGCATGGGAAAAAGTAAGGACGCAATGTATATTGTATTGAGATATCGAACGCAAAAACATTATGCCGCTTTACAAGAATCTTGGTGGTGTAAAGGGCTCTTTCTTTACTTATGTATGAAATATTTCACATTGAAGAAATATCATAGAAAGAAAAAGAAAATGCCTTAGCTCAATATATGTTAATAGTTGGCCTATCATACTAGCTTGCTTGCTGCACTGAAAGACAGTGACTGATTTGATTTGCTCAGCTAAAAAAGGGGGGTTATAAAGGAAAGAAGAAATTGGGTTCGATTCCTATCAATCCCGTGTGGCGAAAGTTCCGAAGCATTGAAAGGAAAATGAATACATTCTTACATGATTTTATCCTTCGCGGTAGTTTATGTCTCACCGCAGTCTTTCTAGGATCAGAAGGAAGCCTGACCACTGGTAGAAATCTCGTGCTTTTTGCAATACTTATTTTAGGCGGGTCTGTTTCGTCTTTCTTTTTTTCGTTTGAATAAGAATAAAAGTACTTCGACTTGCCTTTGTTTGATATGTTCATTCTTTTTTTATTCATCTCTTTCTTTTGCTATTTTCTCCGCATCTACTTAGTTTCTCTTTCTCATTTAGGTCTTCACCTTATAATTTTGAGTGTGGGGGGATTTCCTCTTCCGGCCCCTTCCGGCCCATACAGCTCGTCCTCGTGGACGGAGGATTCATTAGACATTAGAGATGCAAATCTTAATGGAGCCTTTTTCCGAAACGGAAATAGAGGACACGTCGTCGGTAAACCAGGGAGGAACACGGCGGCCTGTGCCTCACGCTAATCCAGTCGCTTCCCCGGGGGAAGAAGCGGGTCCATCTAATCGGATTCCACCTGTGAGGCCCTATCCCTATCAGGAAAATGAAATAATGGGTGGGTCTTCAAAACGTGGAAAGCCGCCTTGTGGAACACTTAGAGGCGAAAAACCCTTCCCCCTCATTTTCGGATTACCAACTCGCCCGTATTCAAGCCGAGGACCTTTTCGAGGTCAAGGTTGAGATTATCCAACTCATGGCGGGCCTTGACCCAACGGGAGATTGGATGGGACGGGGAGCTCGAGCTCTCGAAAATTCCCGCCACGGGAGAGGAGTCCTTGGATAGGCTCTATGCCATATTGGAGGACCTGCAGAGGGGCGGAGTACAATCTTCTGCATATTTCCAATTAAAGGTGGACGTGCTCACACGAAGGGATCCAGATGACCACTCTTCCGCATAGATAGAAAGAGGAGAGAACAACCCGCACAAGCCTGGGCTTTTTCTTCTTTCTTTTTTTTTTTAAGGTACGTACGGGGTTGAAGATGATGTTACGCAGCGTTCAGAACCAGCCTTGAGGTGAATGAATTCGAAGGAAGAAGTAAGAAAATGAGACGACTCTTTTTTGAACTATATCATAAACAGATCTTCTTCTCCACACCTATAACGAGTTTTTCTCCTTTCCTCTCGTATATAGTCGTGACGCCCTTAATGCTAGGTTTTGAAAAAGACTTTTCATGTCATTTCCATTTAGGTCCGATTCGGATCCCTCCGTTGTTTCCTTTTCCTCCCGCACCTTTTCCTCGAAATGAGAAAGAAGATGGTACACTCGAATTGTATTATTTAAGTCTTTATTGCTTGCCAAAGATCCTACTTCTACAATTGGTAGGTCACCGGGTTATTCAAATAAGTCGTGTTTTCTGTAGTTTTCCCATGTTAGAACTTCTGTACCAATTCGGCCGATCCGGAATGGATCGGTTAAACATTCTATTAGGGGGCCCGGTCTTGACTCTTCTGTGTGGTATTCATTCTCGTTCGGCTCTTGGAATCACATCCAGCAGTGGTTGGAACAGCTCGCAAAATTCAACCACTTCACCTACTTTATTGCCCTCAACCCTTTCTCGTACTTCTATTGAAACTGAATGGTTTCATGTTCTTTCATCGATTGGTTATTCTTCTCCGTTCGTATCTCTTTCTCCAATTTCGGTCTCGATTAGTTCACAAGATTGAAATGACGCTCGCCTCCAGCCCTTCGCCTTGTAGAAACAAAAATAAGTTCTTTGCACCCTCTTTTTTTTTTTCTTACTTTTAACCACGCGGGGCGGCTATCCGCATGTGTCCTAAAGTGACGTCCATTTTTTTGTAATGAGTATACTCGAGAGAAAAGGTTTGGAATTCGACCTCCCCTTATACGCTCTAAAAAGAGGTCATGGCATTCCGAAAAGGCCTCATTGTGGGATGAAGACCGTAACCTTAGTAACTCAGTGCTCTATACGGGGGAAATGAAAGCAGAATTCGTTCGGATCCTCTCACATGTTCAATCTTTTTTTAGCGGTTTCCCCAGAGATCTTTATCATTAATGCAACCTTCATTTTGCTCATTCATGGAGTTGTTTTTAGTACCTCTAAAAAATATGATTATCCACCGTTAGTCAGTAATGTGGGTTGGCTTGGATTACTTAGTGTTGCGCGCCTAGGAGGGCAGCGCGCTTTGGGATGCGGAGGAGCTATTATCGCCCAGCTCCCTAACCTAATGCGGCACCGGGTTCGGACCGCAGGGAACCGTAGCATGGGAGGACGTCTAATCCTTTTGCCGCCGCAAGGCTGGCTAATCGTACGCAGCAGGCTCGAAGACCCCTGGTTCTGGAAGGCACATGAGTCCGAACGCTATGTTGAATGTGCGACCGACACTACACTACGTAGGTACCTGTGCAGGTAAGGCGTCGGTCGGTCCTAGAAACGGCGGCAGTGGCGCGAGGAGTTAACGACCGGACGTGCTGCAACCTAGGGATCACCAGGCAGCTCTTTCGCTCTATAGGGATCGAGAGGGCATAGCACAATTCTTCTTGGAGGAAGGTTGGTTTGCCCAGGTGACTGATCCTGCCATAATGTACTCTTACCTATAGCACCGGCAACCGAAGTCGAGCATACATACGACGATCTTCATGCGTGAATAGCCGGGAGGAAAGAAAGGGCGGTAGATGATAATGAGAAAGGGCGCCGCGTCTGGACGAGCGGGCAGAATGGATGAGCGAAAGGTGCCATGCTATGGAGTGGGAAATATCCCGAGTTTCATGTAAGAAAACTAAATGCACTTCGAGGTGCTGCCGAGGAACTGAGGGACCTTCTCGAGCACAGGTAAAGAAATGAAGAGTAAGAGATAGAGCTAGCCTATTCGTTATGGGGAATCAATGCTCCGGACCGAATAGAGCTTACCTACGGCACCTGGCTTTCTCCGGCGCATATTAGCTTAGCTGCGCTTAATAAGCCGGTTTTCGCCACAACTCTCTGGCGGCCACTTTCCTTACCTTACCCTCGCTACACTCTCACTCCAAGCTACGCCTGCTGAGCAAGATGCATTGCGATTTCCTCTTCTGTGAACGCACTTGAGCATGACACGGGACGGGAAGAGAAAGACTCTTTTCTCCGGTTCTCTCGTAAAGCCAAAGACGCCCCAAGACAAAGTCAAATGGGAAGAGGACATGATCAATAGAACCTGGCTGGATCCGGGCTGGGATAGTGGCGCCCATTCCTAAGCAGTTCCGAAAAGGTTCGCTCATGCTGGAGGGAGCATCCTCACTTAGTGATCGGTCCGCTAGTTCACGCAAATTCGAAGAAGTTATCACGGACGAGCCACATGCAGGGAAACTTGCACGTGTGGTTCTGGCCGGGCTTTCCTGAGGTATCTAATAACCTTGCTTTTGCTCGCTGCTGGCGCACCTCTCCTAACTATTGCCCATTTATTCTGGAATAATCTTTTTAAGAGGGACAATTTTACATATTTCTGCCAAATCCTTCTATTATTAAGTACGGCGGGTACCATTTCGATGTGTTTTGATTTTTCCGAACAAGAGAGGTTTGATGCTTTTGAATCCATTGTATTAATTTCACTTCCTACTCGCAGTATGCTCTTTATGATCTCGGCTCATGATTCAATTGCCATGTATTTAGCTATTGAGCCTCAAAGTTTATGTTTTTATGTGATCGCAGCATCAAAAAGAAAGTCTGAATTTTCTACGGAAGCCGGCTCGAAATATTTGATCTTAGGTGCATTTTCTTCTGGAATATTATTGTTTGGGTACGACCGGACAACTACCGATATCTATTAATATCTTTTCTTAGAATGTTGTTTTTAAATAGATATCTATCTATATCGTAAACTATCGGATCGGGTATTACTTAGATGTGAAACTTGCAGACTTCATTGGTTGTGATATTGATCTTACGGAGGTTCTGAAAGAAGGAATATATAGACTTGTAGAGACCCTCTATGTAGTTGTCTATCTAGGGCGATCGATCTACATCTTTCTCTATAGTCCTGGGGCTGTGTCTCGATCTCCTACGTGCGTGAAGGACTAGTTCCTACTTGATAAACAACCCTTGGTCTAATTCCACGCCTTATGACGTATTTGATGGGAGGCTTGGCGTAAAGTGAAGATTGAAGGAAGTATAGAAAAATTCCCGGTAGGGGTATTCCGAAGGTTTAACCTAGGCAACGAAAAAAAAAGGGCCTGAGACTTCAACTAGAGGAGCGACCAGTTGGTTCACCAAACTCCGACCCAGCGTCACACGTTCTCCAGGTCCGAAGGGATCCAGTGCCCAACTACCGACTCCTCCCGGAATTGCGTTATCGGAGCCGAGCCAGGAATAGCCGTTAGTGGACACCCACTACTTTTCACCGGTTAGAGAGGCCCTCTTTAATACATTAAGAAAAGATGTTCACAGGGGCCAGAAAGACTCGGTCATAGGAACTTATACTACCTACGCGCTGGTAAACGAAAACTATCTCGACCGGATCAGAGTAAACAACAATGTCGAATCAGGCCGCCCCTTGCCTTGAAAGAATTCACACGCGGCCACCAGCTTTCCCAAAATAAGGGGAGATTTGCTGCTTACTGCTCACGAAAACATCCGACCTATACTATAGTAAAGTCGTCCGCGTATCTTTCTGATTTCCTTTCCTTCTATTCATTCGATTTTTGGCTTTGACCAATTCAAGGTGAAACTGGAAAAAGATACAATACAACTATTATTATATTTCTTTTGCTCTCTCGATCGACTATATAACTAAATGAGCAAAGACAGAACTCTAACTCTTCTTTCTCTTTAGATACAAGAAAACAAAACCTATTATACAAAAGTGTAGTGCTTACCTCTTTCTTGCCTTGCTTAATTTAAGGCTTTACCCCTCGTTTCACTGAACTTACTTCCATCCTTTGACTTCGATCTCTGAATAGTGCTATTAACTCAACCTAAGTAATGAGATGATGTATTGTTAACGGTTGTCTAGCCATGAACTCATGCGATGCAGACCCGCCTATGGTGGAATCTCATCAAACATTCGTTTTTGTTGCTGGTCAACCGTTGGGCTACTACAGCTCCTGGGCCTTATTTGCACTAACCCGCCATTATATGGTGTGGTTAGCTGCAGACCGGGCCGGGCACGATCAAACCCCTTTTCTCCAATATGCTTTATTAGGAGATGACATCGTCATCGCTAATGAAGCCGTGGCAAGGGCGAAGCCTGTTACAGGAACTTCAGGTGGAGATATCAGAGTCGAAAAGCCTGGTATCTCCGATCGGTGCTATGGAATTCGCTAAACAGTTCTGGGTGATAAGAGACCGGGAACCAGAGCAAGGAGCAATTGGATGAGGGAATTACTCCAAAAACCGACCAATCGTAAACCTCGCCGAGGCCAGCCCGTGAACTTATCTCCAGTATCTGCGAAGGCAGTTCTAGCAGCAAACTCCTACATCCAATATCACTTGCCCTACGTTACAATTTGTCTGAGAAGACAGTTGTACGTTTAGCAGGAGGGGGATATAGGGTGTTGGGACGGCTTGGTTCTCGTTCCACTTTGTCCAGACGGTGGAAGAGAATTCTTGCTTTGTCCCACAAGCGGTTATTGGGTCCGTTCTCAGGTAAACTTGAGTGGTGGATTGGGAGAGGTTACCCTCTTTCTCCCTACCTTAAAGGTTTATTGGTGGAGCGGATTCGGGCGGGAACTAAGCTTAAACAACTTAGTCCCCCACCTGATGAAGAGTGGTGGTCGATGGGTGAGCGAGACAACAGTGAGTACACTCTTCTCCGTAATTGGATGGAGTTGTGGCTCAAATACCTTTTAAGGTATGCTCGTATTCACCTCGACCCTGATCCCACCCTCCATGATTTGTTCAATCCTCCTTTTGTTACATTTTCATATCATACAGACCGAACACAAGAGGTTACCCAAAGTGTCAAAGCTTGGGGCCTGTTGTATAGGTTATATGACGAAAGTGAGGGGAAGGCATATCCTGGATGGACACCTCCATGTATTGAGCAATCAGTATATGGTCCGTGTTAGTGGAGCTCGGCAACCTAAGTAATGAGATGAGCTTTTTCTCTCCCCCTCGGGGAACTTTCGCTAGAATCAGGAGCTTTATAGCCTTTCTAGAGTCAAGTAAGGCAGAGCTTACAGTAGTGGCATCGGAAGGTAATCTCCTTAAATAGATGAGGTAACGAGACTATCAGACATGCTACAGGGCACATGTAGAGTTAGAAGTTCTTTTATTTAGCTTAAAGGTAAGAGTTTGTAAGGTAAGGTTTTTAACTGACGCTTTGCATTCGCAGGAACTTGCCTTGCTTTATCATATCACAGAGGCGCTTGATTAGAAACGGTATAAAGGATCCACTTTCTCTTAGGTTTGAGATTTAAGGATTTCTTTTTTCGGTACTCTACCAACAATTTCATTGCCTCACTACCTTCGAAGGGCAAAGAATACTACCTGGAAGCTTTTTCGCGTTAGGCTGGCTAAAAAGAAAAAACTTTCTCACAAGGTAGGATGGATTATACTTAAGTGCAGACTTAAAAGAGACCGATAGCTTACTGGTTTAAAAGATAGAGCTTCCTATCTATACTTATAGCTTTCACGCACTAGCTTTCTAGCCGCCCTAGATCCATATGGCTCGTAGGCTTGAGTACTCTCACTCGCCGGCAGGCAACTTCCAATAGACCCCAATCCAATATTCCTACTTTTCACTTCTAACCTGACTCGGAATAACATAGAGGAAAGGGAATATCTAGGAGTCCTATTACTCTTAGTCCTCTAGGCCACTCTTCTTTTTTGATGCTTAAGCCCTAGAACCATTGTCTACCCTGCTAACGAAAAGCCATATAAAAAACCCTATCAAAGACCATGGCAAAAGCAAAGATAGGGTGCTGGCTTTCAAACGATCTTATATAAGCTTATGCTCTAGGTAATATGTGAAAATAAAAGAACAAAGGCTTTTTTTCTACTGAACTGGCTTGCTTAAGAGGGAGATTCTTATAAATCGAGTGACTGCGCTTGCCCCACTGCCAAAGCAAAGGAAATATCAAAAACTAAAGAAGCTCAGTCGCCGGTTGGGCTATCCTCTCAATCGTTGAGGCCTAACAGGCGAGCGGAGTGAGGGGAGACGGGGGCGTTTCGCTCGGTTGAGCACCTACGACTTTTTGGATAGAATTCGTTTCCTTTTCTTTTGCCATGGGTTTTTCCCCTGTTGTTTGCTCTTTCCTTGGATCTCATATATTCTTACAATCTTCCCATGTAATATTCCAGAATTTTCGCACAGAAACTCGAACAAGGAAGACGAGAAAGCTCTTCCTACTTCACACATGATCGATTCAGCTTCGATCTTCAGACATGTCGATCGCTCTAGATGAGCTTGTAGAAGCAGTTGTTTCCAATGATACGAACACTAAAGCCGGACCCACATCGACACTTGAACTCGAGGTAGGTGCAGTCCCCTAGCTTTCGTCTCTCAGTGTCAGTGTCGGCCGCCTCTGCCTGATCTCCATCCTCTTCTTTCTTTGATCTCCTTCTCCAGTTCTCCTGCTGCAGCCTCTTCGGATCCACCATTACCGTTCAACACCTAAGGAGATTGGGTGGGGAAAGAAGAATGAATCAATAACAAAGTAAATAATTAGATAGAACGTGACGTACCCAAGAAATTAAGAAAGAGAATTAACCAGACCTTGTAATCATCAGTTGGAATATCAGTTTCAGGGGTGGAGTCATTTTGCTCTTCACCTTCGTGATTAACCAGTTCATCAATCCATTGCTTCATCTGCTGCATTCTCCGAATATGAACCATACTTTTCAGCCTCTAGAATGAACCCCACAAAATACAATTAATCCCAGAACTCAAATTAACAACTTAGTTCGTAACAATATGAAAACGAAAAAAGTGGAGATGATTTTATCAACAAGATTTGAGTAGACGGGAATTCAACCACCTTGGATGATGGGCTTTGAATTTGGACAGATCCAGCGGGCCTTCTTCCATGTACTTGGGCTTGCTTTGATGCTGGGTAGGCTTGTTGTGCTTTGGCCCTTCTGTGGGCTTTCATCGAGGTTTCATCGAAACAGGCACGCACAAGTCTGCATTTGTAGAAGTAGGACTTTCTTGGATGGTTCATGTAGGCTTGGGTCTTTCATTCGGGGCCTATTGGGGTGGGGCACCCTGTGCTGTGGGCCAATGCGTATAAGCTTGGGCTTTCTTAACGTGGCTCATTTGACGACTCCGTACATGGATGTCACGAGTCTATTGGCATCGAATATGGAATCTTTTCTACGTAATAAGCTGGTTGTACAAAGTTTGTTACAATGTGATTCGGGTATCCTTGTGTGCTTGCTCCGCAAGGTAGCCAGAGCCAGCCAGGTTTTCATTAAACAGGCATGATAGTTTTCAACTGCAGAAAAGTAGTGCGGAGAACTAGCCAGAATTGTGCCTGCCATCAAATTCGGTGACGCATGGCGGGATTCCTCTACCACTCTATAAATAGAGGCTCCATAAGTGTCTTCTTCATCAAATTCAAATCAAAGAAATTTCGTAATAGCATAGCTATGGATGTTGCAACTTCCAACAGGCTTTCCGCAATTGGTGCCGAAATGGAGCGACTGGAAAATGAAAAGCAAGAGCGCCGTAGAGTGCTTAACCTCTTTTTGAGGAATTTTAGAGCAAGAGATCCCGCGGAGGCAGAAAGACGCATTAACGCTGCCAGCGAGAACAACAGGGATTTGGAGAGGAGGCTTCAAGTGCTGCAGGAGGAGAAGCAAGAACTCATTGTGCAGGCTGTGGCCCGGCTGTCGGTGACAGACAGGGAAAACCACTAGAAGAAATTCTAAAAAGTAGTGACTTTCTCTTCTTTCTACTTGTTAAGGCCTATCCTTTGACTTCTTTATGTTTCGAAAATAAGTAATGTAGTTGGCCTAATGCTTTTTTAGCTCTAGTAAAGGCATATGTGGTTGTTTATGTAATGTAGTGCTTTATGGAGTAGTGTAGTAATGAAAAAATCTTTTGGATAAATGTTTTTTCTCGATTGATAGAAGGACGGATTATATTGTTTTGAACCTTGCTCGCATAAAGTCGGATTGAAATTTCAATCCAACAATCAGGATGGATAGAAAGACATACCATCCGCCCTTTGATTCTCTGGCCGAGTTGGAATTGCATTTGAAGGGGGAAGAAGTTTTTAAGTGGGAATTTATAATAATATATATAATAAGCTGATGCCTACCGGAAAGCTCAGTAGGGGCTGAGCTAGACAAGCAAGCAACTGTCAGCCCTCCAAATAGGCAGGGGGGAGATCCTTACCAATACATTTTAGATCCGGCTTAAAAGACAAAGCAAAAAGCATATAGAATAGACCTGAATAAAATTTTTGAGGGTACGGTTGAACTCTCTTGAGGCCGCACCTTGACAATTCCAAAAGAAAAAGAGCATAAACATAAAAAACAACAGAAAAAAGGAAAAAGAAGGAACCATGGAGAGCCTAATTAAGACTTCCCCTTTCCCCCATTTGAAAAGAGGGATTAGGAACGCAACTCGATAACGGGAGGCCTACTCAAACAAAAGCTACGGTAGTTCGGTCTCTAACCAAAGCCAAAACTTGGTCTCTCGGTTAGTGTTCCGAGAGGGGGAAATTTACTTTTGCTTTAGTTGTTTCCCTCCGCGAGTGAAGCAGCTCCCCTACCTTTGACTAAGTCAATTAGTGGCGTGGTCTTACATTCTGCCATATCTGTTCCTTCGTTGTAAGCTTTCTATTCTGTCTCCAAGCCCTACCTTATATTTCAGTTTACCATTCGCTTTCCAATTTATGCAGACCTACCAGCCTTGGAATTCATTGATGTCTTCCTTTAGTTCCCTTTTGATTCGTTAGAAATCTTCCTGCGTTAAAATGAAAGCTTTCCCTTTCTTTTAACTTTTAGGTTTTTCTTAAAGAGTCATACTCTAAAAGTATACTCTTTTTAATGAACTAACCAACTAGTTGTACTTCCTTACTTTGGTAAGGTATGGGAGCGGAAGGTTATTCTTTTCTTGATGGAATCCCGGAGAATCACAACTAGACAAGAGAATCAGTGCACCCATTACATTATCACCTCGCCCTGGGATACCCATGAGACTTGATCTTACCATCACAGACACCGCCACTGGTGCCATGTTAGCCCAATTATCCGAGGAAGAGAAGAAGCCTCAGCCAGAAATTGTTGGATAGTGAGCTTCATTACTCAGTACTGGATAAAAAATGCGCTGCACTTGTTTGACTTATACAGAAGCTCAGACACTACATACTCCCCCCATTCGGTCAAATTGATCTCCCGCACCCCTTAAGTACTTGTTTGAAAAGCCAGCTTTGTCAAACAGGACCGCTAAGTGGCTGATGATGCTGTCCGAGTTCGAGATTGCCTATGTCGTGCCTAAAGCTGTTAACAGACAAGCCATAGCTGACCACCTAGCAGAACACCCTGTTGAGTGTGAAGAAGATTGGAAGGCCGAGCAGAGACCTGTTTGACCAAATACATGCGATTGGAAGCTCTCGTTTTCTGAACAAGTCCTTTCCCTCTCTTTCCCATGCTTGTCTGTTAATCAGTTGATCCACCGCTCCGAACTGCATTTCCTATTTCTCCTAAAAAGGTTAACAATTCACAACAACTAGACCTGTCTTCAAAACAATTCTATCGCCAGTACCAAACCTAATGGTTAATACCCTTACTTAATAGTCCAAGCCGCTTTCGCTCCGCGTCAAGACTAACTCACCCTTGACGTAGAATTAGTGATCGGCCGGCATTGATAGCACTTTTAATCCGACTCCAAGGTCCAAGGATGAAGCCACGGAACTTTCCTAGAAAGTCTATCTGGTCTAGTCTAGGAGAGTTTCAAACTCTAGGCGAAGGTGCATGATGAACTGCTGTTACTGCTCTCGTTGCCGGTGTGACAGTATGAGTAGAAGGTGCTGCTAATCCTTAACGAGTTGACGAACGAATGAATGAGCAAGCCCGCGAGTGAATAAACGCTACGAATGCTTCTCGTCTTCAGCTGTCGGGACAGTTGTCACAGAAGGTAGCTCGATAACCCTATCTTCCAGCCATTTTTTAACATTTAAACAAAATGACCCTAACGTTCTCTTCTGTGCATGGAAGGTGGTAGCCCTTTTTTGGTTTTGATCAATTAGAGTCGCAAGGAGTTTGCTGCTCGTTGGTAGTAGAATGCTGACTAACCGGCTCCGTCCTTCTTTGACGAAATGGATGCTTGCTGTAGGAGAGGTTGGGAAGGAGGATATGAGAGGAAAGAAACAATGGGAGGTTAGTTACACTGGAGGAAACCTTCACCTAGCATCAGTGAAGATAAGCAAGGAAAGAGAAAAGGGACGGCGCAGAGAGTAAGACAAGGAAAGAAGCAAGTCCCTGTCCTTCACCTCTGTAGAACCTCAAACCAGGCTCGGGCGTTGGAGTAAGAACCTCCGCATTTCTGTTCCTGTTAAGGGAGGCAGAAGCATTCGCGTACGAGAGGCCAGGAAAGGAGGGTACTATGATGAGAAAGACAAGGAAGCAGAAGTCAGCAGCCCCGGGTAGATAGAAGTTGAAAGATTGAAATGACTGTTTAGGAGAGGTAAAAGCTGGATTCCTCCCGGCCAGGAAGATAGGTAAGGAAAGAAAGATCATCTAAGTAAACTGGCAATGGCTTTATTCTGATTCCTTCGACTCGAGCAGCCCTTTCACAAAGGTAGGTTACGGGTAGGGGTACGATAGAAAGCGATGCCTCCCTAACAACAACAATTACAAGTCGAGCTGCTACAATACAACTCCCAGCCCTCATACTTCCTTGTATGAGTTACAGCAACCTTTGATCCTAAGAAAGAGAGGCGCGGAAACCTACTAAGGGAGAGTGCACTGAGAGGCACGGAAAGATAAACAGTAGGTTACACCACCAATCAGGAAAGAATAAGAGTTAGAGTTTCCTTGCTTGATTGAATAAGAGTTACAGTTGCTTGAATAGAGAAAGGTGCTGCCCTGAGCTTATCAAGTAAGATTGGATGAGGCCGATCGACTTCCAGGATAGGGATGACAGCAACTAAGGGAGGGAACGAAACCAAGGCAAGCTCGACTGTCGAGTCAGGGGAGGAAGCTTGCTACTTTATTAATCATGGACTGCCCAACATTCTTATCGAAATCAACCTTTTTAGTATGCCTCTTTTACTGATCAGGTATCTGTCCTCCAGAGCAGTCAAAGCGAGCAGGCGAAGCTCAGGAACTTAGTGTGAGTAGAGGTTCCAATTCCATTCGCTACTCAGGAGTCACCGCACAGAAGCGATATCGAACATCACTTACGCAAAATGCAAAAAATGATAGCTGAAAGAAGACCCCATTAGTTCCTAATGGCGGGACGGGGAGACCGCTACAGCTCGGGTGGGGTATTCACTATGCATAGGGCACTAATAAGGTAAAAAGAAAGGATCCGGGTTGACGGAAGATGATTTTTACAGGGACCATTTACCACGTAAGGAAAACCTGTGGTTCGAATCCGCAGCGTGGTTAGCCAACGAAAGGTTACACCAGCAGATAGAATGCTACTTCTTTCTGGTCTTACCACTTACCCATTACTTAGATTATTGACTTCACAAAGCGGGAAGGACATCAATCAACATCATTTCTCGGGCAGTTGATTGACTAGTTCCTGCATCTCGGAGTTGAGGAAGCTAGCCCCGACTATCTACTTAGTCTTTCTTCTTAGGACTCTGGGAGAAGACTTCGGGCCTCTCAGGTTGAAGCCGCTTCTAAGCCAATTCAATTACTTCTCTTTAGTACCGGTATAACATCGACTACTAAAAGTAGAAGGGAAGAAAGGTTATCCAGATCCACTAGCCACTTCTTTTGGTCCGGGATAGGAGGATCCACTTGTTGAATCAGACGAAATAGGACATCCGCGGGTGCTGGTACTCGATTCGAAGCAAATGTGGCTGGACGCCGCACTCCTGGCACCTAAAGGTGCTTTTTTCGCGTACTCTTTTTCATGTGTGATTTCCCGGTAGGAATAGGGATGTTTTTAGTACAGATCTTTTAAGCGAACCACTATTAAGAGTATTTGATTCAGGATCATCTGATTTGGATGAGCCAAATCCTTTCCATTGCCAGTCAAGCCTGCCATTCAACAAGCCCATGCTGTTGTGGTCATCATTCTTAATTATTAAAAAAGTAACGGGGATTCAAATAATCCATTGCTCCGTTGACTCTTTCAAGCAAGGCTTCCTTGTCTCAGAGGCCCATACGCTCTCGGGCATAGAATCGGGACATTAGGACCGCTGCCTTCTATCCGTATAGGCCGGATTTCGCTCCATTTTGTACGCTTCCCCAGTCCAGAAGATCCATTCTCTACCAGGAACATTACTTTCAATGCTTCTACCGCTTCTACCATTGGCCCGGAAGACCACTTCTTTCTATCAATGGCCACAGGACCTTAACGCCCATCCACAGTTAACATAGGTTCAGAGGCTCTCGCTTCATAGCTTCTTTCTAGAGCCAGGGCGACATCTTCCACGACTGGCTTCAAAATAGGCTTGGCTCAAGCACGAGGACATAGGATTTAGAGCTTGCTCAAAACAAAAGAACCCCAGCGTGCTTGGATCGCTTCGATTCTTGCTTTCCTGGATCGTGAACCAAGAGGCTGTGGGGGAGGAAGGGCAGCCTATGATAAGTCAATTCCGCAAGAAAGTCAAAAGGAAAAAGAAGAACCGGAAGTCGGAACATGACCTTTGGTAGAGGTCTTAGCCGGAAATGATAGTCTAGCACAATCTCAGATTAGGGGTAGCCCTTGTCGGAGCACCAAATACTTCTTTTTATAAGAAATAGTCAAAGTAGCTGCCCTAGCTCCATAGCTCGTAACTCAACCGATTGCAACTAATGGGGCCGGTCAGAAGCTTCTTTACGCTGCTGATACCCGGTGTGGTTCTTACTCGCTTCCCCCTGGTGCGGTGCCTTCTATTTCTATATAGAATACGTCCAACCAGTCCCCACACGCCCGATCACGAACACAGGTCCCGAAAACCGGGCACAAGTCTAGGACCAAACCAGGCTCCATAGCCCGAGGTCCTGACTCAAGGAAAAAGACCATATCATATAAAGCCGGTCTATGCCAAAAAAGAAGGGAAAGCGCCCACCTATCTCCTACATGAAAGGATCTGAGTCCATCCAAATAGCCCAGAAAATGACAGCCATCAAAAGGCCTAAGCCCATATAGCCTCGGCCCATAGAGCTTTCCGCCAAGTTTTTTTGTTACTTTCTTCTTTTATAAACTTCTTCACTAAACTCAAAAAAAAGCTGTACTGACTAGTGTGAACTTACGGATTGAGCTGTAAACGGCTGGGAAAAAGCAAGCGTCTGATCAGATCAATCAAGTTAATCAAGGACGGACGAGTGACGATTGGCTGAACGTACTTTGGCAGCTCCTGGTGGAGTACTAGTATGACAGATTCTCATCGGTGTCAAGCCACGTTTCGATACCCGCGAAAAACAGGGGTCGGCCCGTCGTCATAAGCAAGACAGGACACCACTTATTCAAAAATAAGAAAGAGTTAATGGCCTCCAAGGCCTATAAATAGAAGCTTCTTTCAGTCTCTATTTGGCAAAGCAAAGGGAGATGGATCTTCTCAACTGGAGGATCCCCTATATGGATAATACACATTCCAGTTGACCGAGCCTAATTCTAATTGTTTTGTTCCGAAGCAAAGACCGAATGAATAGGGATCATCGAATGAATATGTTCTGCTCTTGGATTTCCTATTCTCGGCTAGGAGATAGAAAAATTTCATCGTTCAGTTCCAACGCTACGTGTCCAAAATCATCGCCCCGAATGAGGCAATGTAATTGTTGATGAAGTAAAGTCTTTTGTTTTGTTAGGTCTCGACTTCTTCGACCCGAGCCCAAAAGAAGGAAAAAACGGACTAAAGGCATGATATCTCGCTTGATCACACTGATCGCTCCGCTTGTCTTCTTGGTGGAAGGGTTCAGGTTCAGTAAAATGAATGAGCGAGAGCTGTTTAAGAAAGAGGCGGAACATCGCTCTCCATGGCAGCAAAGGGAAAAGGAGATATTGATTCAGTCGGAGGTAGACTTTCGATGAGCGGAAGTAGATGCAATGAGATTCACCCTGGATTGACTGTGTTAGTGCTCTATATCTGATCTGTCTCCTATTGTTAGGAGAAATCCCTTCCTTCCTGATCAAATCAACCCGAAGCAAAATAGGATAAAGCCGAGCTCCTAACTTCTATCGCAGCTTTTGCTCTTATTCCTACCAAATCCTAAGCCCGGCCTCTTCTTTCCCGTTCATATGAAAAAGACCTGCTATGCTAATCTCGTTAGGCCACCCGAACCCATCGAACCTTTGGCGGGAGAAGTTAGAAAGGTGAAAAGAGAACAAGACAAAACGTATATCGCTCCCGAGCGAGACTTTATCCATTGTACTTTCCATTTCAAGCTCGACTTGTAGCGAGACTCCACTTTATATCTTGCGAGCTTAGTTTATGAATAGGGGGAAAAAAATGTCAATGTAGTAGACGGGGGAAAGCAAGAAACGCATTTTTCTAGTCAACACCTTCGGTTCCTCGAGCTAATCAGTAGAATTTGTTGCTGGCCGAGATGTAAATCCGTTTTTTAGAGAAGGTTTTCTGTTAAGGGAATAAGTGTAAGTGTCATCAAGTGCCGCAGGGCAAATTTAGAGAGGGAGAGGTAAGAAGTCACTCTTCGAGGCATAGCGCCGTTCTTTAAGCCGTATTTACCTCGCGCATAGCCGGTCTGTTGTCAAAGAATCTCTCTCATAGGTTAGCTTTCGGGTAAGCGAGACTGAAAGCTTTCTTCGCTGCATGAGAGCAAGTAAGCAGGTATATTTTGAGTGGGCAGGAAGAATGCTAAACAGGAAGAGGTGCGTCAACCCTTGGGCCAGTTCTCTCTAATATGACTTTTGTGCTAAGGCATCGGTTTTAGGAAGATGGGTACATGCTATTCTATTAAAGGTGCGAAGCGATTCTTTAACCCCCAAACAAAAAAAGAGAGACTTGTTGGAAATCACCGGTTGGGTTGGTCCGGAAAGACATGGGATTTTTAGGCGTAAGATTCTTTTATTTACGATATTTCTAGTTACCTTTCAAACATCCAATTGATAGAGGCTTTATATTGTTATATAAATAGTCATAATTGGCACATCTGTCCTTCGAACTCTTCAACCCATGTCTCTGTCTCTTTGAAAGGCTAGCCTTCTTTATGACATTCCCCTCTTTTCTTACTCTAGGTAAGCGCTGTTCCCCTCCACCTCTAAGGAAGCCTTTAAAGTAGTTAGTCTCTTAGGAAAGTTTTCCCTGACATCATATAGAGAGCCTGCTACGGGGTAAGACCTGCAGTATCAATAAGTCCCCGGGTGTTTAGTATATTGTAATTGTTTTTTTATCTTAGGGAAGAAGGTAAGCACATCAAATTCGATTCTAGTGGTAAGCGTCTTTAGCTCCTGTGCTAAGCCCTTACATTTCTAATCTCTTTCCAGCTGTCCCCTTTTAAAGGAGGGATTTTATGGAAGTCAGTGAAATAGTAAGAGTAGCAAGTCTATGAGCAATCCAGATGTTTTGGGTAAGAAGGTCCGAGGCTTTTTAGGGCGATAAGAAAGATTCCTGACCCCTACGTCTCTTGACATAAAAGAAAATCCATATACAACGCCCGGTGCTGGAATCCAAGTTCCACTAGTCACTTCCGCCCGATTAGTCTATGTAACGTGGCGTACAAGATTCTCACTAAGGTTCTCGTTAACTGCTAAAGCCCTCTTTCTTTGGAGTTGTTCTGGTTCTCGTGTTCTATGTTTTCTCTTTGTTTGTTGGCAGATGCCGTTGACTAAGATCTTGCTGACGAGGCCTTTCTTTCAGAACCTCTCCCAACGGTTGAGCTAGGCTCACTAACTTCGGAAAGGGAAACTAAACTGCCTAGGCCTATATATAGTTTACCCTTCAGACTACTCCCTCTCCTATTCCATTTCTTGATTTCATCCCGCTTTCGTGTCTATCCTGCCGCTGGATTCCACTGCTGCTTATATCCATTTTGCCCACACTTTCTTAACACATAGTAGATAAAGGCGGCTATAGAGAGCACTTCTTCCCTTGGTATGGGAGTAATGAGAATACTGAATAGGAGGTATTTAGTATCTGTTGATCGGACTAGTCTCGTCCCATCTGGGCTGTTTGGCTAACATATCAAGAGGGTAGGATTCCGTTCCCGAGGGGGCGAGGCTGCCGCGCTTGGTACGGTGAGTTGTTAGCTATGGATCAAAGAGAAGGGCATATGTGATATCCATTCCGGTTCTTGATGCCCCTAAGGCAAAAGAGCTAAAGAAATGTTCTAGTCAAGTCGAGAGCTAGAGAGAGTAGATGATACGTCCAAGGGTGAAGCTAAGGTTTCTCTGGCCACTAGGGAGTCATCAAAGTATGAGTCCATACACTTGCTAGCTAATACTGGATCGTCAAAGACCTTATTATATTGATTAATACCTTCCGTCTCTCTCCTAAGGGATCTAATCCGAACTCCTTCCCTCACTTCGTTCATGATAGTCGGTCGAGTGGCCACTCTTCCCCTTTCTAGTGGAGTTTCGCCTCTTTCCTTGGCCTTCTCTTTTTTTTGAGCTTCTTGTAATCAAGCGCGAATCAAATGAACCTCCACCCTATTCCTATCTATGGGCCTGTACCTAAACTCTGAAAGCGAGAACTTCTATTGTCGTCCCACATTCCGAAATGAAAGAAAGCGGTAACTCTAATTCTGTTTATCTTCTTAACAGTAGAGCCACTCCTCTTCCTCTCCTTTCAGTCGAGCGATTTCATACCTCTCGCTTTCAGCGGACAGACCGAGAAAATTAGTACACGTGACACCTACTTTCTCATCTGTACGCCTCTCCCTTAGTAGTGGTCCTTTTTTCAAGCAAAAAACCCGGGTTTGGGCGACCTCTTGCCTCCATTTCCAACTGGCGAAGGGCAGGTTGGGAGCTGGGAAGAATACGAATCTTGCAAGAGGTGCCATCCTGACCTGGAGGAGGTAATGGGAAAGCTGCTGGTTCAACCGACCGAGGGGAAGCTGCTTGCTGACTTATACTTAATTGAAGGGAAAAGGAAGAACAGACACTCGATAGAATACTTCCACCACTTCGACAGCTTACACTAACAGAAAGCCAGACGGACATACTACTTTTAAGACTAAGAGACTAAAGAGAGTTAGAATCCTTACAATGCTTTACATAAAGAAGGGACGGAAAGAAAGACGCATAGGCTACTGGGGCTTCCCCGCAGATCTATTACACATCAAGGCAAAGACTCATACAAGAAAGAGATGCACACTTAACAAAGACTAAAAATATAGATAGGAGCGAATCAAAAGCATTGAACCTTACACGACTTACAAAGAGACAAAATGTAGGACTGGTGCCAACAGTTCATCACGGAAGAAAGGACTCACTGAGCCGGGATCACTAACCAAGACTAATCTAATAGAAAAGCACTGTCTTTTCTGTATACTTTCCCCGGTTCTGTTGCTACCGCGGGCTTTACGCAATCGATCGGATCATATAGATATCCCTTCAACACAACATAGGTCATCGAAAGGATCTCGGAGACCCACCAAAGCACGAAAGCCAGGATCTTTCAAAAAAAGGATTCCTATCCGAAGAGTGCATAACCGCATGGATAAGCTCACACTAACCCGTCAATTTGGGATCCAATTCGGGATTTTCCTTGGGAGGTTTCGGGAAGGAATTGGATGGAATGTAATAATATCGATTCATACAGAAAGTCTACAAAGAAGATTAGTGCGTTCGTGCTCCACACCTGTGAATTCATCGCTTCGCCGCGTACGTACCTTTCTTTTTCTTTACCTAAACTGGAAGGTCTCGATTCGCTTTCTTTTAGTCGTGCGAAGATTGTTTCATCCTTCTCTTTGAAAGAAAGTCTGAAGACTAACACTCTGACGAAGTTCACGGGACACTGTCTACCTTCTCTCCGATGCATCCTGTACGTTTGGATCGAAAAGTACCTTCTACCCTTGCTAGGTCTAGATTCGCCCTTCTTTGCTATACATCTCGAAGAATGAAACTTCGACGAAACCTATCTTCCACTCTTGTATACAAGGATGTTATGCTCTTCCCACTTATAGATGTGAGTTGGAAGGGCCATCTGCTAAACCTAGCCCCAGTCTAAGTAAGTTAAGGGGCTTTGGCTTCAGGCTCCAACTCGATCTTGTGGTAGACTGCCCCCCTAGAGGTGCCTTTTTGGGACTGACTCGTAGGGCATGATATCCCCCAATTCTTCCAGTACTTGCTTCACTTTCTGAGAAAGAAGTCGTCTTGGTATTGGATCTGCTCTTCTGTTAGCATGAACATGAATTCGATTCTATTCCCCTTCTTTATGCGGAAAAGAACCTCCTACCCGAACCATTCTTAAGACCGCCAAGCCTTCTCGAATGAGTTCTACTATAGAAGCTTTCAACGTAGACCCGGGGAGAAATCTTTCACTCACTGAGAAGTGAAACCCTGTGATTAGATCGTCCTGAAGACGGATGCGACGGGAAGAAGTGGCATTTGGAAGTGTTGCTGACTTAACATTTAGGTTTCGACATAACAAAGCTTGCACTGTCTTTTCGCACTTAGGCGCACAGCGTGCCATTGGTAATGATTCTACTACGGTGCTACAAATTCGCAAGCTGATCCTAAGTAATCGTTGTTGTTCATTGGATTCCGGAGGAACTACTTCGTTAGGATTGGGGAATTGTTGCGATTCTTCTTGAATAGCCTGGATTCTCTCGTCGAGAGTCACTTTTATAGTATTAGAAAAACTCTTCCGACTGAATATGATAAAGCCTATAAAACAACGAGCTACTATCATTTCTTCATTATAGATTGAGATCTTCTTCGAACTTGATGCACAAATAGATAGAATTGCAGCAACTAGCATCTTTCCAGTCTGACTATTATGTGAAAAAAATCTCATTTTTCATTATACCTTTCACTGATCCGCTTTTTGCTCAAAAATGAAGAAAGACTTGTCGGAAATCACCGGTTGGTCCAACCAAGAAAGGCACGGGAATTTTGGGCGTAAAAGTTGCTTAGGCAGTTCCTTCTCCACCCATCAAACCAGAAAAGCGGGAGTGTTATTCCCAGTAATGCTCCTCTAAAAAGCTCTTTAAGAAGGAAAGGGAAACTTTCTTTCTGGTATTCTAGGGGGCTTGGTACTCGAACACAAATTTGAATCTTCCGAAGTGCATTTAGAAGAGCTCTTTATGTGGTCTCACTTTACCACCATCTGAAATGCGCGAAACTTCGATTGGTGGAAGCCAGTCCATGAAAATTCTCCCTTTTCTTACGTGCAAATC